TAGAACGAGATCCATTTTCCACCATCTCTAAGGGATTCCTTGGTTCGGGCCGAAGAAGCGAGGATCCCACCAGAGCGCCTTCTACTACTTCTAATAGGCCATCAACTAGATCAGAATCCGTCTCAACGAGTCTATAAGAAGTGATCCAATTTTTTTCATCGGGTCCGGGTAGAGACCAAAGATCTTGAGCGATCGATCCGGCAGAACAACTCAAAAGAGAAAGAAGTATCGTTAATTTCTTCATGTTCGTTCCAAGTTCGAAGAACCATTTGTACAAATAAGGATCCCCTTCGTAACATGATTGCTTCTTCATATAGATAGATATAGGATCTATAAGGCAGCAATTATTTATAAGTACATTTTGTGCAACAGCCCTTCCTATCTGATAGAAAAGGATCCCATGATCCGGAACCGGTCTTACATGGGCTCGCAACTCCCAAGTTTGTCTATGAAGAGCGAATCGAATTGTATTCGTGTCTATAATTGATTTCTTCTGTGTAATACTAATCGATAGGGCCTCATTGGTAATTGCTACAAGATCTCGTGCATTGTAACCCATGGCTATGGACCCGAATCCATTAGTATGGAACATTTTCTTTTCCAAGTGAAATCCCCTAGTATATGAAAGGGTGAAAACGTGCTTTCGTTGTTGTGGAATAAGAAGCCTTCGTATCTTAATGCATGTATTTAATTTATTCGGAGCTATTAGAGCGGGATCCACTTTTTGGGGAATATGAGTCGAAGCAATAACAAGAATATCTCTAGTGGACCGTCTTTCACAATTCCCGGAGAGATAGTTCAATAATAAACCGAGGGACTCCGACTCATCCACATACAGATCATGAATGTTTGGAATCCATACTATGCAAGGAGACATTGTTCTTGCCAATTCGAATTGCAAGTGGATAGAAGCTAGGTCTATTTCCAACTCGATAATATACCTAAGTATCTCATCATCCACCGTATACTCCTCCCTCAGCTCCGGGTCCGAGTCCAAGTTCGAATAAAAAGAGTCACGATCATCAATATCGTCCACATCTTTAAGCGCATCCATATAGTCCTTAGCAGGATCGCTATCATCATCAATATCCACATCATCAAGCGCTTCCGTATAGTCCTCAGGATCGAGATCATCAATAACTATTTTCAAATCCAGCTTGTTCAGAAATACCGTAATGAAAGGAAGATAGGAGTTTGTCGCTAGGGATTTGACCAAATAGGATCGTCCAGTTCCTATAGGACCTATCACTAAAATACCCCTAGAGGGGGATAGGGCTAGGCGGAACGAAAAGGGTTTTGGTTTTCCATGAGATGGGAAATGAAAACTATTAACCCCACACGAGGTTTGTGAATAAGTGATTGTCTGATAATGAGCAAGGAATATCCGTCTTTCTGCTAAACAGGATGTATTGAACTCATAATTCATTAGATCCTTTTGATGAATGTCAACTACGTATCGTAAGTAAATTGCTCCCGCTTGTTCAAACATTTGATAACCATAGTCACTCTTTACTAAATGATCAATATGAGTCAGACTCCATAGAATTTGATCAATCCCTTTTTCTGGCCTTAAGGTGGAGAAATGAAACGAGTAAACTCTCTCTTTATCCAAAAACCAATCACAGGTCTCGATCCAGGATTCTATTTCATCATGAGTCTGAAACCTTTGTCCTTTTCTTATCCATGAATAGATCTCTTTACTTGTATGACTTAGATGTCTCGTATTTCTCGAAAAAGTGATTCGATTGATGGGATTTGGTATGATACTTATGAGATCGATGAGATTGAAAAATATCTTCTGTATAAATTTGACCCCATACGCGGGACCACCACCAAATAGCGCAAAACCCAGTATTTCTGCTAGAAAATCTTCTAACTGTTCCTGAGCAACTAGAAAGAGATTCTTTAACCAGAAAGAATTCGGTTCAGGTTTAGGATACCCATCCACAAGTTTGTACACCTCAATCATGTATGATGGAATCGTCAAAGATTTTATCCTCTCGAACTCTGTCTGTAACTCACTAGAGTCTAGGGAAACAGAGAAAAGAAGTACCTGAACGAGACATCCAGCAAGAAGAAGAAGTAAAAGGCTTGAATAGAGGAACTCCCGAACATTTGGCGAGCTCAGATGTGTCGATATCAACAGTGACTCATTATTTCGATGAATCATTTCTTCGACCCGAAGAAGCCTACGGAAACACTTCCACGAAATATCACTTGAAATCTCACTTATCGGTGCCCACAATCCCCACAATTTTAGTTTAAGAGCTCGCCATTTTAGCTTAAGAATTCGCCATGCTGATCTGTGCATAATATAATGAAAATTGGATACAAATTTGTGACTGCTACTTAGCATCGGCAATAGGTCTGAAAAAGCATCTAAAAATATCAAATTTAGATATTTGTACCCTGTCGAAGTAAAGAACCACGGCATATATGTTTGGAATAGATTCCATTTTGAGAGAGTTGAAAAAGCACTATCTCGTTGAAAGGTTCTACC